TATAGATATTACCTCCTTTTTCTACTTTCAAATAAATTGCAATGATTGAAGTTTTTCTATTTGGAATCGTGTTAGGTCTAATTCCTGTTACTTTGGCTGGATTATTCGTAACTGCATATTTACAATATAGGCGTGGTGATCAATCGGACCTTTGATTAATTACTATCGCTTTTTTTGATTGACCTCCTACTTTCTTTAATACAAAGGAGGTCAAATTCAGATTGCGGTTCAAGTTAGTGAAGCTCTTTCAGTCTAATTTTATCTAAGAAAAATAAGGACGAAATCACGCTCTGTAGGATTTGAACCTACGACATCGGGTTTTGGAGACCCGCGTTCTACCGAACTGAACTAAGAGCGCTTTCTTATCAGAAAAGACAAGAATGTAAAGACACCTTTTTTTAACCCCAATTTAATGAACGATTATATATTAATATAATTGGAATCGATCTTAATTAATCCCTCGTTACTGCTCAACGAAGAAGTAATAGGTAGGGATGACAGGATTTGAACCTGTGACATTTTGTACCCAAAACAAACGCGCTACCAAGCTGCGCTACATCCCTACAATTGGTCTACAGTGTCATTGTATAGAATTCCTATCTTGTTTTCCACATCGTTATTTCCTCCATTGATATATACAATTTATATGGGCATTTCGTCTTTTTGGGCCCATTTAACATATAATAATAGTAAAAGAAAAGTCTTATATACGTATGAGATACGGAACGGAACCTGTCGTAAAAATAAATGAGTAGTTTTCGGGAATGCTCGGGACAAAAGGGACGTTTTTTTTTATGTTTTAAGAAAAATTTTATTTACCGGATAGTTGTATATTTCAATTTGAATTAGGGATTCCGTGTACAAGGTTCTTAACTGCATATGCATCTGATCATATATGTATTACCATTTTAGATTACAATAAAAAAAGGAAGGAGATTTTTCAATGCGAGATCTAAAAACATATCTTTCCGTGGCACCGGTATTAAGTACTCTATGGTTCGGGTCTTTAGCAGGTCTATTGATAGAGATTAATCGTTTTTTCCCAGATGCGTTGACATTCCCCTTTTTTTGATTCTAGTTATTGATACGGTACCAAATAACGAAGATTCGAGATAAAATTAAATATTTGTGACTAATCCTTTGCCCCCTTTTTCTCTTTTTTCCCTTTTTCCTTTTAGAATAAAAGGGAGGAAAGAGAAAAAAGAAAGGTGTATTCAACAGCTTCGAGACTTGGGTTCAAGTTTGAATTAAATAAATTATTAAATTCAAAAATAAACTAGGGATGGAGGTATAATAAACAGGGTGGGGCCTAGATCTAGGACAAGACTCTTATACAAGGGGTACTTAAATGTAAATGAAATACTGTGATTTGAAATAAAGTTTAGAAATTTTTTTAGTATATTGATTGCAGGGAAATTTTTCATAATTGGATTTCAAGTTAATAACTTCTATTTTTCCTTCCTTTCTTCTTCTTCGTTTCGGATCGAAAATAGAAGAGTTGAGTAAATCAAAAATCCAAAGGGGGTTCATGGCCAAGGGGAAAGATGTCCGAATAACGGTTATTTTGGAATGTACCGGTTGTGTTCGAAACGGTGTTAATAAGGTATCAACGGGTATTTCCAGATATATTACTGAAAAGAATCGTCACAACACGCCTAATCGATTGGAATTGATAAAATTCTGTCCATTTTGTTACAAACATACGATTCATGGGGAGATAAAGAAATAGATCGAATCGAGCACATGTATGTAACCCTTCCAAGGAAGGGTAAAAATGACATTCTATATAGAACATAGTTAAATATTTTATATATAACATAACATAATTAAATATAAACAAACCAAATCCTATTTATTCTAATTCATTTTAGATCCGACCGAAATAGGATTTTCGAGATAAGGAATAAACTAAACAAACCATGGATAAATCCAAGCGACCTTTTCTTAAATCCAAGCGATCTTTTCGTAGGCGTTTGCCCCCGATTCAATCGGGGGATCGAATTGATTATAGAAACATGAGTTTAATTAGTCGATTTATTAGCGAACAAGGAAAAATATTATCTAGACGGGTGAATAGATTGACCTTGAAACAACAACGATTAATTACTATTGCTATAAAACAAGCTCGTATTTTATCTTTGTTACCTTTTCTTAATAATGAGAAACAGTTTGAAAGAACCGAGTCGACCACCAAAACTGCGGGTCTTCGAGCCAGAAATAAATAGGCTTACTCTTTCGTTACTTGAATAAAAAGTAAAATCCGAACTAAAACGCAGATTGATGTTTTGTTCGAAAAATATGAAAAATACATATTTAATTATCGTGTTGTAAGAAAAAAAAGAATCGGGTAAGAATAAAGATTTTTTTTGAGTGTGTTCATTCATTTTGACTTTACCCTCCCGGAGTTCATTCTCCGGGGAACTCCGTTTAAATTATTCCGGTGGATTCTTTCCAGTCTACTTCTTTTATGATCTCATTGGAAATCATATAAAGACAATTTTTATTTGATATAGCTATTTGTGCAAGTATTTTACGATTAAGAAGCACCTGTTTCTTATATAGGTCATGTATTAATCTACTATAACTATAGGATACCCCTATTTCACGAATTACTGCGTTTATTCGAGTGATCCACAAACGGCGAAAATTTCTCTTTTGCTTATCCCTATCCCGATGAGACGAAACCAAAGCTCTTATTTTCTGTTGAGTAATTGTTCGAGTAAGTCTTGAATGAGCCCCTCGAAAGCTTGATGCAAATAAACGAATTTTTGTTCTACGTCTACGAGCTATATTTCCCCGTCTAATTCTGGTCATTGAATAAATGAAACTTTGACGAATAACTAATAGATTTCCTTTCTTTCAGTTATTCTTTTTCCCTTTCCTAGTCTATTAATAACAAAGCTTTTTTCCAATGTATAAACTAAAAATTCCAATGACTTTGGCTACTATAACCTTCCCGACCACTATTTTTATTTTTTCTAGACATTTCACTTCGAAATAAGAAATTTTATTTTACTAGGTATCAAAATATAATAAATAAAAAATATAAATGGATAAAGAAATAGTGGCTTCCTTCGTTTATATGGTTACTTCTTAAACGGTGAGGTTTTCTCTATACACCGGAGCCTTTACTTCATTTAATATTGGTAACTTGTATAGTTCACATTCTTTGGCTCTACCCATGAATTATCCAGTAATAGGTCTTTCACGATTAGATCTACTTACACAGTAACGGTATTTAATTATGAAAGTTGGCTGGGTAGCTAACCCTGTTAGTCCGTTCTTGCAAGAGGGGCCTAAGTTTTCTGTTTTTATTTTTAAGTAGGATTTTCTCCGCTTAATGGATAACCATTTGTTACGAATGGAGAATTGCTTCTCATCTTAAATTGAGGTGATTGGATTTGCACCAATGAAAACCATAAATTTCATACACAATAGAATGGATATATTTTTTTTATACTGAATTGAACGGACTTCTTTTTCTATTCTATCCTATTCCCCGGTACTGATCATTGATACTAGAAAAGGTTTTCTTTTTTTTTATCTTTATCCCAGCTCATGATCTGAACGAGTCGCACATACACCCTAGTACATGTTCCTCGACGCTGAGGGCATCCCCGAAGTGCGGGGGATTTTGTGACATTTCTGATTGGCTGTCTTGTATTTCTAATAAGTTGTTTAATAGTTGGCATGTTGAATCATATCATATAAAAAATGGGCTGGTTTAGATCGATCCTAACCTGATGATTTTGAATTACTTCTATTTAATTTTCTAGTAAATTCAGCAAAAATATAAAATAGGAAATAGAGAATTTGCGCGAAAAAAAAATCCGGGCTTTTTCACTCAACCACCGCTACAAGATCAACAATTCCATACGCTTGGGCTTCTGTTGCTGACATAAAAACATCTCTTTCCATGTCTTCCGAGACAACCCATAAGGGTTTGTCCGTTCTTTGTACATAAACCCTTGTTAGGGTTTCACGCAGTTTTAGGAGCTCTTCCGCTTCCAGGATAAATTCTCCCGTTTGTGCCTCATAAAAAGAACTAGCAGGTTGATGAATCATTACCCTGATGGTATAACAAAAGAGGGGTTCCTCTGTTTTGCATGATGAATAGAAACGAAAGATAAAGAATAAAAAGAAAAAAAAAAAGATAGAATTGAACAACCACAACCGTACGGGCATCTTTTATGCATTGCATACGGCTCTATAATAAAATTGACCTTTACCTTCAAAAAATAGGATCTATCAGACCCAGATCGGTAAATGATCAAATTACCACCCTTCCTTTCGTAGGCGTTCAAAAATACTATGATGGTTCCGTTGCTTTATATATATTTAATATTATTTGATTTATCTGTGTTTCAGCAATCCCAAAGTTGCTTTTTGTAAAATTAAGGAAAAAATAATCTTGTTTTTTATTTTCGAACTCTTTCAGAACACAACTAAGCCCCCCGGTGTGAAAATAAAAAAGTTTGTGACGCTGAACTGGAATCTCCAATATAAAAAAATAGGAAATCCCTTTTATCTCATACTACTCTCTCGATATATAATCAAATGTTTTGAAAAAAAACAATAAAAATTGTTTTATTTTGATATCGAATTCAAAGTGCCATGCTATTATTACTTAATATTAATATGGCGAAGGCATAGTCTTATTTTTTTCTCTCAAATAAAAACCTCATTGGCGCCAAGCGTGAGGGAATGCTAGACGTTTGGTAATTTCTCCTCCGGCCAAGATAAAAGATCCCATTGAAGCGGCTAATCCCATGCATATTGTCTGTACATCTGGTCGCACAAATTGCATTGTATCATAAATAGCCACTCCAGGGATAACCCATCCGCCGGGAGAGTTTATAAACAAATAGAGATCTTTGGTATCATTCTCGATACTGAGATATACCATAAGACCAATAAGTTGGTTCGAGATCTCGCTATCAACCTCTTGTCCTAAAAAAAGTAATCTTTCTCGATAAAGTCGGTTGATTAGGGTAAAATTA